TAGAGATATGGAATAGAAAGAAGTATTTTGATTGCCACTATAATTTTGAAAATGAACATTTAAATGACCTTCAAACGTAAGTAAATAGATGCGAAACATATAAAATGCGGTTAATCCTGCGGTAGCCCAAGCTATTATTGCAAAAATTGGCGAATACAACCAACTATCATTAAGAATTTCATCTTTTGACCAAAAACAAGCAAGAGGCGGAATACCACAAAGAGAAAGTGTACCTAATAAAAAAGAGGTTTTAGTAATCGGTACATGTTTTGTTAAACCACCCATAAAAACCATATTCTGACTTTTATCCGGAGAATAGCCAACAACAGTTTCCATTGAATGAATAATGGACCCAGACCCTAAAAATAATAATGCTTTGGAATAAGCATGAGTAATCAAATGAAATAAAGCACTTTGATAAGACCCCATTCCTAGAGCTAACATCATATAACCCAATTGAGACATTGTCGAATAGGCTAAACCCCTTTTAATGTCTTTTTGAGCAAGAGCTAAAGTAGCTCCTAATAATAATGTGATTATGCCTATCAACGAGATTAAATTCATTATATAGGGTATAACCATGAAAAGAGGGAGAAGGCGAGCTACAAGAAAGATCCCCGCTGCTACCATAGTAGCAGCGTGTATAAGAGCCGAAATAGGAGTGGGTCCCTCCATAGCATCGGGTAACCACACATGAAGGGGAAATTGTGCAGATTTAGCAACTGCACCGGTAAATAATAAAGCAGCACACAAAATAACAAAGGAAAAGTTGACTTCATTATTATAAATCAAGTTATTGAGTATTTCGAATAAATCCTGAAATTCAAAACTACCTGTTATACAATAAAACCCTAAAATTCCTAATAATAAACCAAAATCTCCTACACGATTAGTTACAAATGCTTTTTGACAAGCATTTGCTGCAGGAGGTCGCGTAAACCAAAACCCTATTAATAGATAGGAACACATTCCAACTAATTCCCAAAAAAAATAAATTTGTATCAAATTTGAACTAGTAACTAATCCCAACATGGAAGTACTGAAAAAACTCATATAAGCAAAAAATCTCAAGTATCCTTGATCGTGAGCCATATAATTATCACTATAAATAAGAACCATGATTCCAACAGTAGTGATTAACATTGACATAATAGAAGTAAGTGGATCGATCAAGCAGCCAAATTCTAAAGAAAAATCATTATCGAGTGTCCAAGACCATACATATTGGTGGATAGAACTGCTATTTATTTGCTGAATAGACAGATTAATTGAAAAAATCATGACTATACTTAACAATAAGATACTTGGAAAAGCCCACATACGACGAAGATTTTTCGTTGCTGTCGGAAAAAGAAGAAGTCCCACTCCTATTAACATAGGAATTGGAAGTGGAACAAAAGGTAAAATCCACCCATATTGATATGTCTGTTGCATAAAAAAATTGAAATTCGTAATTAAATTTTTCCGATTTATCGGACCTTACTTCTTTTGAAAGGAGTCAATAAAAAAATGAAAATATGCACTAAGCTTAACCTAACTTAAATATAAAAAAGAAAAATTTTTCATTTTTCTTTCTTTTTACTTATTCTTTCTCTTTCTGAATTTCTTCTAAATATTTCAAATATTCAAATCAAGAAGTTACAATTGGTCAAATCATATAAAAGACAAAGATTAATTATGAGTCTCCTTCGAATTTGAAAATGCAAGTCAAATTTTGACAAATTACTAAAAATATTCTTCTTGTTTTTTATTTTTTAGAAAAATTTTATGCGATTTTACCATATCGTTCATATTCCATTCTTTTAGAATTTTAGAAAAAAAATTATCTAGAAAAGCGCAGATTTTTTTAAACAATAGATGTCTTTCACATCCAGCTATACCAATGAGTAATCTCTTAATTTTTATTTAAATGGCAGTTCCAAAAAAACGTACTTCTGCATCAAAAAAGCGTATTCGTAAAAATTTTTGGAAAAGGAAAGGCTATTGGTCAGCGTTAAAAGCGTTTTCTTTAGGGAAATCTCTTTCTACCGGGATTTCAAAAAGTTTTTTTGTGCGACAAACAAATAAAATAAAAAAATAAGTTATTAAGAAATAAAACAGAACACCTTATAAAAATCTAAATTGACCTGACTTAAAAATTAAATTCTTCCGTTTCAAAAAGACAATTCTCAAATTCCATTTCCTGTTGAATTAATTCATAGGAAATGGAATTCTTCTGTTTTACTTTTACTTTAAACCGAATTTAAACAAAGTCTTTTTTTTTTTAACAAAAAAACACAAGATACTCACTTTCTTTTTAATATATTTTCTTTCCAGAATAGGAGTCTTATTTCCCCCAGCAACTTATTTGTACTATAAAAGATTTTTTTTTGCACAACTTTCTTACTTTTCTTTTGGATTTTCTGTAAATTCTTATATAGAATAGAGCCCATATATCTCTGGCCATCAATTCACGCAAAAACACTTAGTGTAAATTTTATGGATAAATATGTGTGAATTTTGAATAATCTAAAATAGTTTTTTTGTTCATTGATAAAACTTATTTTTTGGTTGTACTTTTTAAAATTAAATAAATCAAAAACATTTAATTTAAAAAATGTTTTTTAGAGGAAAGGTTCTATCCCTTAATTGATAGTAAGACTTTTTGGTTTTACAAGAATTCAAGTAAAGAAGATTCTCAAATACACAATAAAACTAAAACCCTAAACTAAAATAATGAACGTTCAAGGACATATTTGAACAGATTTTATTCATTGATTTGAATCTTTCCTGAAAATATTGCACCCAATTGAATTCTTAAATCTAGACGATTGCTTATTTATAGGCTATTATGAGGTCAAGACAAGCCGCTATGGTGAAATTGGTAGACACGCTGCTCTTAGGAAGCAGTGCTAGAGCATCTCGGTTCGAGTCCGAGTGGCGGCATGTCATTTCCTAAAAAAAGAAAATAGATCCTATAATGAATAATGAATTCAATTGCCGATTTCGATTTTATAATTAAGGAACTCTTTTTATGATATTTTCAACTTTAGAGCATATATTAACTCATATTTCTTTTTCGACTGTTTCAATTCTAATTACAATTCATTTGATAACCTTTTTTGTCGATGAAATCGTAAAACTATATGATTCATCCGAAAAGGGCATGATAACGACTTTTTTGTGTATAACAGGATTATTAATTTCTCGTTGGATTTATTCGAAACATTTTCCACTAAGTGATTTAAATGAATCGTTAATCTTTCTTTCATGGAGTTTTTCCTTTATTTATATAGTTCCGTATTTCAAAAAAAATCAAAATATTCTAAGCACAATAATAGGTCCAAGTGCTATTTTTTCCCAGGGCTTTGCTACCTCAGGCCTTTTAACTGAAATACACGAATCCACTATATTAGTACCTGCTCTTCAATCCGAGTGGTTAATAATGCACGTAAGTATGATGATATTGGGATATGTGGCCCTTTTATGTGGATCATTATTATCAGTATCACTTCTAGTCATTACAGTTCGAAAAAATAGAAAATTTTTTTCTACGAGTAATCATTTATTAAATTTAAATAAGTCATTTTTCCTTGATAAAGTCGAATACATGAATGAAGAAAAAAATATTTTAAAAAAAACTTCTTTTTTTTCTCCAAGGAATTATTATAAGTCGCAATTGATTCAACAATTGGATTATTGGAGTTATCGGGTTATTAGTCTAGGATTTCTCTTTTTAACGATAGGAATTCTTTCTGGAGCAGTATGGGCTAATGAAGCATGGGGGTCCTATTGGAGTTGGGACCCAAAAGAAACTTGGGCTTTTATTACTTGGATCATATTTGCAATTTATTTACATACTCAAACAAATCTAAAATTGAAGGGTACAAATTCAGCAATTGTAGCGTTTATTGGATTTCTTATAATTTGGATATGCTATTTTGGAGTAAATCTATTAGGAATAGGATTACATAGTTATGGTTCATTTACATTAACATCTAATTAAATTCAAAAAGGAGTTCTTACCACTTACCAATAGGAATAGAAAAGCATATAACGCATATCAAACTTTGTGTGAACTAGGGAGAGACCCGTTACTTTGATTCGCGAGGCTCTCCCTAGTTCACACAAAGTTTTTTTACTTAACACAAGAGAAGAAAAAGCGTTCTTTTTGTCATTGTACAACGAACCTTTTTATAAATGATAAGATTTTTTTCATTTTTTATTTATAAAAAAACTATCTAAAAAAAGAATTAGATAGGATAACTTCAACCTTTTCAACTGATAGTGAAAGAACGAAATCGGGGTACATACCAATACCTAGTACGGGTAAAAAAAAGGAGATCGAAAGAAATAACTCTCGCGGCCCAGAATCAAAAAAAGAAAAGTTTGGGCCATTAAATATCTTGTATCCATAGAACATCTGGCGTAACATAGATAATAAATAAATAGGGGTTAATATAATTCCAATTGCCATTACAAAAGTAATTAGGATTTTTGTCATTAAAAGAAATTTTGGACTAGTAATTAGTCCAAAAAAGACTATTAATTCGGCAACAAAACCACTCATACCTGGTAATGCGAGGGAGGCCATCGAAAAGCTACTGAATATCGTGAACATTTTTGGCATTGGGATAGCTATTCCACCCATTTCGTCAAGATAAAGAAGACGTATTCTATCATAAGTTGTTCCAGCCAAGAAAAAAAGCGCAGCACCGATAAATCCATGAGAGATTATTTGTAAAAGGGCTCCGTTGAGTCCCATATCTGTGATAGAACCAATTCCTATAATTATAAAACCCATATGAGATACAGAGGAATAGGCTATTCTTTTTTTTAAATTTCGTTGACCAAGAGATGTTGAAGCTGCATAGATTATTTGTACTGCGCCCACTATTATTAACCAAGGAGAAAATAGAGAATGAGCATGAGGAAATAATTCCATATTGATTCGAACTAATCCATACGCTCCCATTTTTAATAAGATTCCGGCTAGAAGCATACAAGTACTATAATGCGCT